TGTGTCCGTCGACAGCTGAATGTTTCGATCTGGTTCGATTCATGGTCTCATCTTATAATACCTAAGGAGCTAATGAAAGTCTTTTAGTCAAATTAAACTGTCTCAATTCCCCGGCAATCGCACCAAAAAATCGACTTCCTTTTTGATTTCCTTCTTGATCAATGACAACTGAAGCATTGTAATCATATCCTAAAAGGCCCTATTCTATAAAGCACAGGTATTTACTAGGACTGCTACGTGGGGTAAGCTAGCGAAGTTCTTTCTTTCACGGTGCCTATCTTGATTCTTAAACAACCTCTACCGTCCGGTCGAGTCAGCTTCGCTCCTTTATTCGTACATCTCTTTCTCGAATGGAAATTTCCCAATAGTCAAGGTAGGACGAAGAATAACATTAGTGGGTATAAGGAGAAGCTGTAGGAGAAGGAGTGTAATCAATATTGAATGAAGTTTATGTAGACTGAAAGCTTAGTAAACTAGCCCAATTATTCATGTAACTAGTTAAAGAAGAGAAAGAGCTAGCAGAATCGTCTTTGCAGCGTAAACTCCTGCTAAATGAATGCCTTTGCTTTGGCTTTGAAAGTCTTTCTGTTCCTGATTCAACTCCTTCATGCCATTGATTGATGCAAGTCTTTTTCCTTGTGTAAGAGATATTCCATCAAGTTTATAGAGACTGAAAGCTGCCTAAACTGGATCAATATTCAGCCAATCCCTTGCAGCTTTATCTCACTTCTACTTCTCGTGGGGCATTGCGATAGGAAGGAATGCCCAGTATACTACTTGAGCCGAGTGATCACAGGTCCGGGGACAAGGTACTCAGTTGTGGAAGGGCACTGCCTCACATTAGTCTTTGTTACTCAGAAGTTGCGTCACTACTTCATGTCCTTCACAGTTCATATTGTGACAAGATGTGACCCAATCAAACACTTAATGTCTCGAGCTATACTATACTCATAGGGAGAGCTGCTCGGCGGTTCCTCACTCTAGCAGGCTATGACATGAAATGTGTAACTCCCAACGCAATGAAAAGTAAAGCCTTAGTTGATTTGCTTGCCCATTTCCCGTGTGGAGAATATGAATATGCACCTCCATCAGAGCAGAACTCTCAGCTGCAGTATTGGAGGAAGCCAACAAATTTCAGAAAACTTGCCTCCAATGTCAATTCTCCCCATGTCCAGCAGAATGTGCCTTAGAGCATTATATTATGAAGACTGGAGAAAGCCCTATATTGTATTTCTTTTCTGGATCAAAAAATCCTCCCCTCTGAAACAAAAGATGTAGTTGGAATAAAGAAAAGGGCATTTTGCTTCTTTGCTAAGCAAGGAGAACTTTACAGGAAGGGCTATAATGGCCATCCTCTCCATCCCTCGAGAGGATGTGCAGCAGGTTCTCGAGGAAGCCCACGCCCCAGGACATATTGGCGGCGCAAAGATATATGATCACCTGATGACCCTGGGGTACTATTGGCTTACTCTTCTTTTCCTTCGGCGAGGATACCTTAGTTCCAATCGTTTGAGGAAAGTCGGCATTCTTAGTTGAAAGGAAAGGACTTCTACCATGAACGGACTCTTTGCCTTGGGGAAATCACTTCCTTGGCTTACTAATGACCATTTCGAGAAGAACCTATTTGAAGTCTAATGCCACATCTGACTCAACAGCTCCTTCTTCCTCTGAGAACTCTACTTTGATTCCTGCCTCCACTACTGGTGTGTCTTCTGCCGTTCTCAGTGCTTCCCTAGTGGCATCTTCACTCATGACAGACTCAAGCATCGAGTCTTCATCGCTGTCACAGGCTACGGCTTTGCAGTCCTACACCACTGCATCTGGTTCGTTGTCCTTTGTGAACCCGAAACCATTGTTGCCCTCTTATTGGGTTCATGGACCGACTGCAGGACCCTCGGCATCTATTCCACAGCCCTCCAGTCATGTTTTCATGCCTTCCCCACAGGTATATACCACGGTTCCCTCTGCTGCCTTCTCACCGTTATACACCATGTCTTCCAATGCATCTCCTCAATCTTTCCCTTCCACCTACCAGAACCCATCATCCTTCTCACCTGCGCCCCTTCTTGCTGCACCCATCTCGTATCCATAAAGCTAGACTGACGCAACTATCTTCTCTGGAAATCGCAGTTTGAACCTATACTCATCAGTAATGATTTAATGGGCTATGTGTAGGGGACCTTTCCATGTTCCCTTCAATTCATCAGTGATGCCGAAGGAAGGGCTCATCTCAACCCCGCTTATAGTGCTTGGGTGAGAACGGATCAAAGTGTTCGCTCTTGGTTGAATGCGACACTCTCAGTGGACATGTTGACGGAAGTCTACAATAGAATATGAAAACAAAACATATATGGATGTTTGGATGGCTTTAGAGCAAAGATTTGTTGATCAGTCCACGGCTAAAGAAATGAAATTGAAGTTCGATATTCAGAATAACAGGAAAGGTAACAAGCCTATGGATGCCTATTTACGGGAACTGAAGTCTATGGTTGATGCCTTGGCTGCTATCAACTCTCTTCTATGTCCCCAAAGGATATAGTTTTCACTACAAAGCCCTTTGAATATGAAGCTTTTGTTACAAGCATCTCCGACTCTAAGACTGTTCCATCGTTTGAGGAGCTGCGGACTAAGGTCCTTAACCAAGAATCGCGTCTTCATCGCATACAAGCTGCACAACACAGTGAGCAGCAATCAGCCTTTGTGTCTCAGACTTCAGCTGCTTCTGATAATCGTTCCTCTCGCTCCAACTACAATGGAGCTCGCAACAACAATGGGCGAAATCAACAACTGATTCCCCGCATTGCTCTTCCAAGCCCTTATTCCCAAGTTACCTTAACTAGTTCTCCGCACCTGTCTGTAACGGACCCTCTGCCTTTAGCTACAAATAAAGACTCTCAAGAATTATGGGACTGTCTTAGAGGCCTGAATCCTTTGGATAGTGGTCAGGAAGATACCTTTAACCCCTGAACACACTGGCAGATCACCTGGCAGTGCTTGGCCTTTGATGGCTTTGATAGTCTTGAAAACAATGTAGTATTCCGCCAGGAGCATTTGCCACCTTGCTATCCCCCCAGAGAGAGAGGCTTTCTCGAATATGTATTTCAGTGCGCCCATGCGAGCGATGAGCCAAGTTGCGTGATAAAGCATGTACTGCCAGAGCAGCCCAAGCGAATGCGCAGCACGTCCGTTCTAGTGCTGAATATCTGTTCTCGTAATCCGTGAACTTCTTTCTCAGTTAGTTCGTGGGATCGGCATCTCCTGAATGGCTTTCACCTTGTCGGGATACATCTCACTCATCTTCTGCACAGGCTACACCATGACCGTTCCCAACGACCGGAACAGTGACACATGCACAGTTTCTTGGGCGCATTACCCAGGAAGAGTGGCTGGCTGCCTCATCTCGAAAGCCATTAATGACTCTTATTCCTACCCAACGGATCAACCGCAGAGCTCCGGGCCAACCCTTACCAGTGATTCTCGCCTCCCCTACCATTCTGTCCTTCCAGGAGGAGATGGATGAATGGAAAGCAAGTAAACAGGAAAGCTAGACTAAGGTCCTTAACCAGGGGTTGGAAGCCCTATTTTCAAGGGGTGATGGGAGGTGAGTTCGGGTATGGCCTGGGTATGGCTTCGGTATGATTCTAACAGGTCCTACTCTGATCTCACTCTCAAGCTATTCTCTTTATAGACAGCGACTCCCTCCCTAGACTGCTATTATCTCTCTACACTGCATTGCTCCTAAGATACCTTATCAACTCAAATGCCATAACTCCCTTCAGGTTTAAAGGCGCAAAGAAAGAAACTTCTTAACAAAGCCTTAACTACTAACATTCTATAAACCATATGCAATACTGGAACCTAACTCGAAAAACCTGGAATAGAAAACTCTTCTTTAAACATCTGCTTCAGGACTATGAATTGAAGAGAAAGAGCTCAACTGTTAAGGAGGTGAGCCTAGAGGAAAGGAGCAAAACCTACGTCTAATCACCTGCTGGGGGACTGATTGGTTCCCCTTAGGTGGATTGATCCCTGCAAGGCTATCTGTCTACTTGGCTCTGGTTGTAGGCCTATCTTACTTCCTCTCCTTCACTGTCGAGCAATATCTTTCTCTCTCTGTTTAGGCTGTGTGGGATATACTAACATCATTCAGGCCATAAGAGGATCCTTCATTCAAGGTTCTTCCTAAAGTTCTTTGCTTGTCCTGTAGTACTACAAAATTGCTCGCTATACCACGTGGAAGTTCTCCCTTTGGCCTATTCTTCGTAGGAGCAGGAAAAGCCAATCCCTGGGAACAGTGAAGCTTCATAGGGTCTTTCTGTACAGGTGCTGGTAGTCAGCATCTTCACAGATATCTCTATTTTCACCGAGCCTCTCTCCGAGAGAGTTCCCAGATCGTTAAGCCTTTCGTGCAGGTCGGAGCTTACCCTACAAGGAATTGATAGTTACGGCAGCGGTTTACAGGGGCTTCGGTTGCCGGCTCCCCTGTCATCAGGTCACCAACTTCCTTGACCTTCTAGCACTGGGCTGGCGTCACCCCCTTACATGGTCATACGACTTAGCGGAAACCTGTGTTTTGGTAAACAGTAGCCAGGGGACGTGGTCACTGCTACCCCTTTTGTGAGGAGGAAACCCTTCTCCCGAAGTGACAGGGGTGTTGGAAGAAGCCTCCTAGGAAGAAGCCTCCGTTGACTTCTCTCTGGTCGAGAATCAAATATCGTAAGAGAAGTTCTAGTTTGTTCCTTCCGTTGAAATCAGTCATTTGCGAAGGATCGTTCCGTAGAAAGACTATTCAAGGTAGACAACCAGCTTTTTTTCAAGATAGAGTTGATGCCATTTGAGAATTGATAGGTGATACGGGATGTATCCTCTATTACAGTAGGCTGTAACCTCTATTCAAGTGGGCAGTTCTCTATGAGAATAGCAAGAGTTTGATGCTATGAAATAGCTCGACTGAAAAGAGTGGGGTAGAGGGCGGCTATCTCATAGCTGTTACTGTGCTTTCTAAAGCCTTTCTCTAACAAGCAAGTAAACTAACCTCTTCCCCTAACAAGCCAGCTACGCACCTCTTGCTCTTAGTTGCAAGTAGCTTTTATTTCGGAATAAGCTGGAAGTGAAGTTAGAGAAGTATGAGGGGCTATAGTACTGACTATGCATAGGACTACTAAGGTGAAAAGACAGGATGTATTCCGACGAAATGCTATTGATTCTAGGAGGACTATAATGAGGGGGATGACAGAAAAAAACAGAAAATAATAAAAGAAAAATGCAAAATAAAATGAGTCTTTCTAAATTCTTTAGTTGCAGAGGGTACATAACAATTTTTTTACTGCTCGCCGTGGGTCTTTTTTTATATATTTGTTGTTTTTATGTTCTGGGGCTCGCTTGTTTTGGTGCAGAAATGGCACAAATCGCGGGCTCCATAGGGGCGAAGGCCCTATCTAACATATTGATCAAAATGGGCTGCTCTTCATCTCTGGCCTTCTTTTTAGGGCTCGCATTTCGAGCCTTCTTCACTACAGGTGTGATCGAAGGCAATATGATGGCTCAGTCGAATGGTGAAATCTTCCCCTCCCATTCTGGTTCCGGCGGACCATCACACTCTCACTCCTGGAAGGAATCTTCCTTCGAGATCGATGTGTTGTTGGAAGAAACGGAAACAGAGGGAACGTCGGCTCGTTCTTCGGTGGCGCGCGATGAAGCGGGACCATCTCGTCAAGATTATGTGGTCGTAAATCGGAGCTTTGAGTCGTCAATGCAAAATCGCATTCTACGCCTCGAGCAGGACGATAGCCCTTATCTGCTCGGTAAGGCAAAGGGGACGTACTGGTCGGACATAAGACTCCAGCTGGAGCATGCCCCCTCTCAGAAGGAATATAACCGGTTGCTGGAGTTTGAAAACAAAGACCTCCAGATCCGTGAGCTCCAGCATGAGTGTTTGCGGCTTTTTGAGGGAGTCTTGAAACAGAATCCTCCCTTGGCGAACCAGGTTCCATACAATCCCGAAGAAGCATTTAATGACTTCTTAAATCAAGATTACGACCAACGGGACCAGCTCTTCCCTGCTTTAATCTGCGATAGAGACGGAAAGGAACTTGACTTTTTGGGTGATGTGAGACAAAGGCTCAAAAACGAGGGCCCCGCCTATGTCATAGAGATCTTTCGTTTTTAAGTTCAGATGGGAATCAAGTGTTTTCAATGAAAAGAAATCCTCCTCTGCTATTATCGCTTAATAGGTCAGATCGATCGAATGGAATGAATGGGCTCAGCCTAAGGGCCTTGAGCCAGAGGTCATACTGATCCTGTCCTTTCAATAAGAAATAGTTAAGACGCACACAAGAGAAGGAGACCCAAGCGCAGCCAACCTACCTTTAATACGAAATCCACCACACTTTGAAAGTGTTTAGATTCTATTAGTGTGCAGTGAGTGAATAGCTAAAAGAATAGGGTGACCATCTTTGAATATCTAATATAAAGTAGTATAGTAAGATAAACATGGATATAACAAATATCTGGCTCTCGTCGAACTAGAAGAACTTCGAAAGCAATTCCTCCCACTTTTACTCGAGCTTCGGATATGAGACCTGTAAGAAAGTCTATTACCAGTACCCGGAGTTGGTCTCCCATTAATACTTCACCGTGAATCACCTTCTCTCTGTGATCCTCGCTGCTTACTGCTTATGCTTATTTGTTATTTCAATGCATCTGGGAATCAAAAAGAAGTAACTTGCCGGCCCTCTTCCTTTACGTCCTTCACCCAGCTAGGCAAACGCAGCGCAGCTCAGTCGTGCAAGTTCACGTCGGATTACGGAATCTGGAGTAATGATCGAAATTGAATGTCTTTAGTCAAAAAACGACAAAAGCTGTCCTTGCCATTGAAAAGAGTGCCATGGCCTAAATAAAGTCATCCAAGCCTTTACGCCGTGGATTTGATGCCATCTTCCGTCATCCCCTTGATCGACTGTCCCTAAAGCAAAGAGCCAATGCCAGCTACTCTTCTAAGCCATAAAGCGAGGGGCTAACCGGGTATTAACTCTTCCCGTCCCGCTACGCTTCTTCCTTCCCACTGTAAAGGGAATCAAAGGATACCCGTTCGTAAGCTTTCCCAGAGCTTCCTTCACTCACTAACAATCCTAATCCACTTAGTCGATTAGCTGCTGGTCGTTCACTTAGCTTAGTGTTAGGGTTTTGAGGCTAGCCCCTTGTTCCCTTAGTGCTTAGACCTTAGCCTACTAGCTAATCGATTAACTACAATCCCACTTCAAAGCAAGAAATCTCAATACTCTTCCAGGTGGTGGACCCAAAGCAAGCTTCATCCATATAACCTTAAGCGGGATAGGTGGGAGTAGAGACAGTGGATCTAATTTCCCTAGCATTATCCTACCGACCCATACCTTTCTCGACCGAAGCCATAAGTAGTAGTTTAACGCTTGATCGAAGCGGCAGTTACCAGGAAAGAAGATCTGAATTGGGGCTCGGGGTCACGTATAATAAGATCCGAAATCTCTACTGGTTGTTTCGATCCACTAAGTCACGAGTACAAACGTGGCTTTCTATCTTCCATACCAGCTCATCCTTCAAAACCTCTAACCCTTGCAAGATGCTCTTCCAAGATTGAGAAGTCGCCTATCCAACTAGCGGAACAGCCCTGACATTTCTTCAATGCATCTCCTTTCGGATTCTTCTATGTCAACCTAGCATTTCGAAACGAACAACTCCAGCCAAACTAGCAATTGGACAGGTCCCAGCTTACTAAGTAAATCGGCTACATTCTCCCGGAAATAAAGAGGGATGCCGGATGTAGAACCCGCTATCGAAGAAGACAACTCCCATCTAGGTCAATGGAAGTCAATCGATCTCGAAAACAGAGAAGAAAGCAGCATCCCGCTCAATGCAAGTAGGGAGAACCCGTTCTTTATCTTGTTTCATCAGCAAATGTGGCAAACGGTGGTCTTATCCTCTTTTACTTATACAAACAAGATATCTGCTAAAGTAAAGGCGAGTAAATAAAGTCAATAAGCAAAAATCTTTATGAAAGCAAGTCCCATCGAGTGGAGTCAAGGCATGCCTTAAGGTAGCGACTTACTTTTTCAGGTGAGATGGTTCAATAGTAGATTAGATAAAGGCTCTTGCTACTTCCCACGGGGGGAGGAAAGTCAATAGCGTAGATAAGGAAGTGGCTATTCTTGTTTGTTCATGACTCCGCTGCGCTCCTATTTCATGGAATAAGCGCCTTTTCTCTTACAGATAAAAGAAATGGATTTCTTCCGGCTAGCTCGAAGGGAAGGAAAGAGCGCTATAAGAGAAAGAGTGCCTCGAGAATCTTTTTGATTTTTACTGAAAGCAGAGGAAGCATTCGATGCATCATAAAAAAAAAGTGCAGCTGCCAGAGCCCCTTACCAGCGGGGGTCCCGAGATATTCTATGATCAAAGGCTTTGTGGTTGTCACAAACTGGATTCGAACCAGCACCTCTGGGAGCAAAAGACAGGCCCAGCGAACTACCATTCATTCTGATCGCGACTTTGTTTACCCGGTTCCCCTCGCGGCTAAAGGGTACATCCGGGTCCGGTCGCATGGACCTACTTACCTTGCTTGTAGACCAGCTGCAGAGCTAACCCTTGTTCTATTGGTTTGATGCTACCAAGACGATATATCACTAGATCGATCGGTATCTTTACAAATTGATAAAGCTTTCGTCTCAATTCATACTTAGCCGCGAGCAATCTACGTTTGTGATCTCGTATATTTTGCTTCTCCGACATCTTACTGACTTTCCCCCTCATCTTTTTGAAAAAAGCCGCTCCACGGTGGTAAAGTCTCATCTTGTGTGTTGGCCGAAGTTACAATAGTTACATTGAACCCTCGAATATGCTCGAAGATCTCGAAATGATCTTCCAGTTCCGGGGAGAATTCGCAAAACTCCATTTCCATCAAGAATTGAATGGACTTTTCCCGTATTTCGACCGGAAAATCTAACAGAGACATTACTGCGGAGATTCTTACCAAAAAATGAGACATTCCATGCCCTCGGAGAGTGCTTTGCCGTGCTAGGTCACTTACATATCCTTTTTTGTCTTTATTTGACCCCAAGAATGGATTGGATCGAAACGACTTTCCTGTCGAAGCCCTTTGTGTCTGTATTAATTTCTGACCGCACGGAATCTCCATAGCCAATTTTCCATTTTTGATTATGAAATCAGAAGGTGCTGCCTTTGGTACTACTCTTATTTTACACGATCCAGGAACTTCCATAACGTTGGCGTGATTCGGTTTGAGCAACGGATCCTGACGTGATACATCTTCGTAATGAAAATTGAGTGTAAACATGATTTTTTTTGATTTCCCAGTATCGATAGAATGAGCACTGTGAACTATCTGCTTCAAAAAAGATAATTGTAAAAACATCAGAGCAATATATCGTAGTGTAGAACATATTTGAAGTAATGGGGATCACATTAGTAGGAATATAGGCCAGTCTCCAGCTTCTATCCTTTTATTTTCCGCTGGCATCTCGCATTCACGCCCCCGTTTGACTGCTGCTGTTAGAACACCACAATATTCGTCCTTTTGGGCTTAATGCTCTCAATGGTGAATTGATCATTCGATATCCTTCCTCTTCTTATGAGAAGACAGAATGGAATAAAAGTAATGAAACCTGCGATGGCTACTGAATAACCTCCTTTTACTTTATCAATAAAAATTTGACCCGTTCGCCAAATCTTGTTCAGTTCCATCCAAGCTCGGTTTTGTGTGAATCTTCGTGGAAGAAGAAGAAGCGGTTCACCAGCCACTACAGGATCCCACCAAATCATTAAACCTGGCGGCAGCTCGCTCTTTGATCAGTGATTCACCGGTCACTAGATCCATGAAGAATCTAAAAAAAATCTGCTTTTTGATCAGTGATTCGCTGGCCACTAGATCCAGGGATCCCACCTTATTCTCAAACCTGGTGGCTCGGTTGATTGGAACTCCTTTAGGCTCATCCTGCATACTCATTCTGGCGGTCGCAAGTCCTGCATCCACCAAGAACATTTCTTCCTTTAAGCGTAAAACTTCAGATTTTAAGGCCTTTCCACTGCATCAAAAAAAACTTGAATTAGATCTACGAAATGATCGACTCAAATAGATGGTCATCATAAGCTATTTCTTTTCCTCCTCTTCCAGTTCTATTAATAAAAAGGCCATCATGGACCAAGATCCAAAGGGATCAATCTTTTACACCGATGTATCGTACTCTCTCGACCAGGTCATCATAAGAAAAGACTGCAAAATCTTTCCGAAGTGTTATAAAGAGGGAAGGCGCGCTACAACTAACATAACAGCCTCTTCCTTGCCCCCCTAAGAATCCAAGGGTGACCTTTGGATGTTGTCGTGACGCTTTGGTTACGAAGGTTATCGGGGTCTAGGTTTATGGATGGATGAAGTAATCGAAAGTCCCTCCAACTCAATCAATATCAACAACATGTCGTGACCGGTTAGGCTTGGTTGATTTTGTCAGAAAAGAAAGTAGGTTTCGGGGGTTCATTGATTAGTACACCCCCGGTGCTGGTAAGGTCGGGACCGTGGTCGTACGTCTCCGGTTTGCCGGCCTATCTTCTTTCTGAGATTGACCAGCCAGCTGGGCTGGTTTGGCTATTCTTTTCTATTGAAAAGGAGTCAGCTGTCTGCGCGAGTCATCTTCTTCTAGGCTCCGCTGGACGACACGGCATTCTCGTTTAAATAAATAGATGTCGGCCGTACTTGTGATGGTTCCCAAGGATCCAATATGACCACTTCACTTAGGTCTACGTTGCCACGATATTGTTCTATGGAAGCGGGCGGGCTGTTAGAAGTTCGGCCCGCTTTTTTTTGTCGTAGGGGAGGGATTGACCTTTCTAACGCATATTCAGTCGTACCGGCATGGCCCCACTGATTTCTTTTCGATCGGAGCATCCAGCAGCGCAACCCGGTTCTACTTGACTAAGCCCGTGCTCGTCCAAGGAGGGAGTTTGCTTTACCCAACCCCCTTTTTGATAACAAGGCAGAAAGCCCCGACCTGACATTCATTAGTTTCGAATGAAGAGTGCCCTGCCGCACCTACTCCTATCAAAAAGCGAGACTTTACTAAACAAGAAAAGCCCCTTCTATCTTATTAGTAAAGCGCTAACGCGCGCCCTGCAATCAAACTAAAGTTTCGCCTTGATCGATACGACAACCTTACTAATAGAAAGGGTCAAAATGCGCTCAAGCAACCTATCTTACTAATATAATAAGAAGGGCCTATCTAAGCCCTATGGTTGTAAAGCTACAGCTCGAAAGCCGGCCTTACCTTCTATGTTTTTAGTAAAGGGCCTTTTCAATAAGGCTCGCGCTAGGCGCTCACGTTTTTTGGCTTCCCTAAAATAGCAGATTTTTAAGTTGGTAAAGACCCGCCCCTTGTTTCAGTCAGAATGAGTCCCCGGGACCCCGGGACATTGGCTTCCGCCAACAGTGAACTATTAAGGATCGCATCCCGCGCATATTCTACATTATAGCCTGCAACTGATTCAGCTTCCGCTTCTGGGAGATCAAACGGAGCTCGATTAGTTTCTGCTAGACAAGAAATAAAGAACATAACCAATACAGGGAACAAGGGAATACCGGACCATATCTGCTTTTGCGCCATGACAATCTCACTCGAATTACGGGGACCTACACATATTAGTACAGTATACCGGGGTCCCCGGCCAGAACCACACGTGCAAGTTTCCCTGCATGTGGCTCGTCCGTGCTTTTCTATTCCGCTTTGCCGCCTATTATATTAAGAGAATAGGTCCCGTTCAAGCGGTCCGCCTTTATTCATCTATACCAGCTGCCACGCACGAGCCCATAGAAAGGATTTCAGCGCCCCTCTCTAGATAAGAAGCAGAACGCGCCATCACCTACAGCCCTTTCCTCTGCCGGGGACTCCCACGAAACGAAAACGGGCGGCATCGCCGTATGCTCCACTTTTGTTGCCCTGGTTTATATCCCGGAGTACTCCTATGGCCGATCTGTCACCCAACCTACTTTAACAACCTAAAGGCTTGGTCCCGTCCCGTTTGGAGAATGACCCCTTATGGCACGGCTTAGTCAGTTATTCTCGCAGTTCAGATAAGATTCGGACCGCCACTTCTCTGAAAACATGGTTCTTGCCCACCCTCTCTCCTCCCCCCTTTGAGCTCGTCCATTCGTTGGGTGATCCCTTGCTCTCACGTTCGAGTGTTTGCTCGTCGTTTAGGCCGGTGAGTGAGATTTCTGCTCATTGCAGTCACCTCCGGGCTTCTTCGCACCTGGATAGTACTAGGACCCTTGTGCCCCGGCCCTTGATCAGAAAAAGCTGCCCGCCCTATGACCCACAACTCAAAATGAGCCTTGCGACGAGACGCGGACATTCCCCATGCTGCGGTTCCCTCCGGTCCGTTCCCGGGTTGGGTTAGGGGAACATCCGAGCGATTTCCTTCGCGGATCCAAACGCGCTCACAAGGCGCACAATAAGAATAAGACCAATAGAGACTTCATAAGAGACCATTTGAGCTGCAGATCGTAATGCTCCTAGAAAGGCATATTTCGAATATAGAGGAGTGAAAGTTCCCAACAATCAATGACTTTTTCATTTCCTTATATGAACCGTACGAGCACGTCCTTTGTCACCCCCCACCGCGCTTACGGCTCTATACCCCAACCCAACTTGCTCTGGCCCCGGGTCCTTCCTTTCTATTCCTCGGTAAGTGGACCGTAGGAGCATGGGGGGCGGTATCTGCTTTTGACTGATAGAAAGCATCCCTCTTTTGTCCCTCCTGACCGAACCCGCCAAAAAACAAAAATATAAATAGAGAAAGTTTTGATTGCCGGGAGAGTTGCGTCGGAGACATCTTTATCTGAGGAGGAGGCTTTGTCGTCCGGCTCCTCATAAATGATGTTAGGATGGGCCGGCCCATCCTCGGAATCCTAAAAAAAAAAGAGAGGGAACAGAATCACTTTCTTTCAGTGACATATCTAATCAGACTGAATAGGATTTTAAGAGCTGTCACGATCATTCACATCTATTTCAGTAGGCAGGAAGGGCGCGGAAGCTACCGTTTCTAGAATGCAAGCAAGCTAGCGACTCTCCTAGTAGCGAAGGAAAGGGGCATTCGGGAAGCGACTAGTCGCTTCTGGCGAAGCTTCTAGAAGGCCGACCACTACATAGAGAGATCCATATACCAGTCATGAGCGATAGCGAAGCCTAGAGAGGCGTAAGCAGTAGCTTCTAGGGCGAAGCCGAGCCACTAGTGGAGTGGCCAAGGAGGCCTACTATACCGATACTGGATTAGTAACCGGTGAAATCCCCAAATCAAAATTTCAGTGAACTATTGAAGCTATCAGTGTGATTGATCAGACAAGTACCAAGGCTTTCGGTAGACTTCTTTTATTTCCTAATTTGCTTGCGACAAGTCCTAGCATTAGTATGAGTTCGTTGACCGCGTAAGGGTGATCCATCTTGATGACGAATTCCACGATAACAAGAAATAGAAATTAATCGTTCGATGTCTGCTCGTTCTCCCCTCTTCAATTCCCAATGAACAACATGATCTTGACCTATCATTTGTTCAATTTGGTCGATCTGATACTTAGTTAATTCTTTTATCTTTATGTTCCCACTGATACCTAATCGATAACGAACCAGAATGGCTTTTTTAGGCCCAATTCCATCTATTTTTGTTGAGGCAATTCTGACTTGTTCATCGGCAACTGATCTAGCTCCTGAAATATATAACATTCTTGATCCTTCCTTTTACTAGTCTTCTCGGCTGGAATCAAAAAAGATTCTCCGCTCTGCTCCTACTCCTTCTTCTCCTTTAGGATAGGGTCGTCGTTGGTCCTTTTTTGCACTAAAAAACTAGTCAGAGCAACTAACTGTCTACGTACGAAATTTACGGAACAGGAATAAGAAACCAGGCGGGATAAAAGAAGAGCGAGGTATAGTGAGAAAGCTCACCCCTGCCTTTAGACGATAAAGCCTTCTTTTACATCCCATCCCCTTAGACAAATCAATAGGAAATGCTACAAGCCATTGTTGTTCTTTTGACGATGAACCACTCCGGTACAACAAGCTAAAGTGACCTCTACGCTTCGTCCCCGGTGCGTAGGGCCGATCCCCGTGTGCTAGAGGGAGGACCTGTTTGTGTTAAGCATATAGTTGGTTCTTGTCTTGTTTAGGCATTTGGGTCCTTCCTCTCGACAAAACAGAAAGTCTCATTTACTTACGGAATCTCAAATCTCTCTCGCTTCTTCAGCTTGTTCCTGTTCGTCTATTCGGGACGGGGCAGGCAGCCCACATACATGAAGAGAAGAATAGAGAGGGGGTTATCCTGCTTAAACTTTACTACTGGAAATTGGGAAGGGCTATAAGTAGGCCGTTTGTTATTGCTATAAGGGCTGCTCGCCTTTATACGGCTTGGCTTCGCTATCGCTTCTATGTAGTGTAGTGGTCGACCTAAAAAGTAGTATTCCTGCCATGCCTATTATCCAGTGCTAGAAGCTTCGCCAGAAGCAAGCAAGACGAGGTCGCTCTGCTTCGTAGACAAGGCTCGTTCCGTACTTGACTTACGAGCTCGTGTAGTACTCGCCCCTATCTCTTCTCTAAAGGGGCGCACACTCGCTGTCTACTAAATGAGCTCACGAAGCGATCTGGGAGCGAAGCCTTAAATTGAGTTGCTTCCCCCCCCCCCTTTTCTTTTCCCTCACCCTACCCTTTCATTTCCGCTTAAGCTTCCCCGGTTTGGGGGATTAATTGATTGGATACCCGAGAACCATAATCTTTCCTAGGAACAGCTTCTACGACGATAGATAGGGGTCAGGTTTGTTTGGCATCTATGCCCCCCCCCTGCCCTCCAAACAGTATGGGAGCCTTTCAGCTCGTACTGCTCACACCCCTAGATCTTCATGGCACCTCCCCCTTACCACAAACCTTTTAGGAACCCGACCCCTATGGATGGTCGTGGTCCCATTCTGTCATCGCTGCCTCAAGTAACTTAGCTGCTTGGGAAGCACCACCAACATTATTCTGAATCTCAAGCAATACAGACATGGTATCCTCTATGTGATTTAACCTCGTCATCGTAGAGGTATCAATTTGAAGCCGATGTCGCACACTGGAGATCAAGGTTAATGCCGGTCTGTTACGCATGAAGGCCCCCAGGAATTGGGGCACTGCGTTGTGCAACTCCTGGCGTCGCTGTTCTAGCTCCGGATCGGGCACTGCGGGCGGATTTGCCTCGGGCTCCGGATCGGGCACTGCGGGCGGATTTGCCTCGGGCTCCGGATCGGGCACTGCGGGCGGATTTGCCTCGGGGGCATTAGCCGCTTCCACCGCCCCCCAGTCAACCCAGGTTTCCCAGGAATGTGAAGAACTCTCTGGGGATGCCATCATAGCGATGATAGATAGGGGTCAGGTTTGTTTGGCATCTATGCCCCCCCCTGCCCTCCAAACAGTATGGGAGCCTTTCAGCTCGTACTGCTCACACCCCTAGATCTTCGCGGCACCTCCTCCACCATAGTGTGAGCTGGGAGCTGCTCCGAAAGGCGAGGCCTACTTAAATAAGTAATGAGCTTTCAACAACGTTAACAACACTACGAAAAAAGTAAACTATGGTTGCCCACTGATATGACCATAGGGGAAATCTAACCCCTTCTCTGCTCCTTTACTGACCCTTTCCTTCGCTACTAGGAGAGTCGCTAGCTTGCTTCATTATATTCTATAAGCGGAGCGACTTGTCGAGTCTACGAAGCTTCGTAGTTGCTTCCCCCCTCCCCCCTTTCTTTTGCCCCGCCATGCCACTAGATCCATAATGACCGGCGAGTCGGAACATGTATGAATATAACCACGCGGAGCGCCGTACCGGCCTATCGAAGCGAAGAAAGAGATCATTGAGCCTATTTAGCCGAGCGGAACCCTTTATAAATAATAAATATAGATATATATAAAATAATAAGCTAAGGGGGCTGGGAATCGCAAGAATTTAAAAGTCCTCCATTGAATGGGATGAGAAAGACAGGTTCGGAAATGGCCGGATTAGCAGGAGGAAGGGCGGCCCCACCCTGAAACAAAGGTGTACGTACATAAATAAAGAGACTGTTTATGGCCTTGATAGGGCTCCTTCCCATCTATCTTGACCGGGAAGAGGGGGGGGGCTCTTGCGGGAGCCCTGCCCGCCCTTCTCTATTCTATTTTGAGGATCCCTCTGAGGAGGCTTTCCGGACTCGTAAAAGACGGCTAGGAACAAGAATAGGGTCAGTAGTCTCTGCCGTTGCGGGTCCTTCTCCTTCCGCTGAGATGGCCCTCTTTTTTGTTTTGTTTGTTCACCGCGGCACGAAATCATGAAGAAGCTGGAATAACTCAGAAAGAGAGTGGCGCCTAGCCGTTGAGAGCGTCTGTTGTCTTTGTAGAGGAACAGTACGATCTTGGACTGGCCCCCTTCGCATGACCTAGAAAGAAAAAGAAGTCCGTGCTACTATAAGGCCTCTAAACTCCTCCCTCAGGACACTGTTGCGTTGCCCATGGGGACGGGCTAGCCCCGACTTCCATAGGTCCTTGGTTCGACCTCCTAATGAGAATTGAGGTCCTTGCGCGGGCGTCTCATCCCTAAGACTTGTTTGCTCTGTATGGAGTGCCCCGTGGTTCCTCGAGTGCCAGCCGCAGAGAGGAATGCCATCAACTAGGGCGCTATTGGCCACTAACCACTCGCTCGCCGGACGCTCGGGCTCCGCGTTTCAAGTTCGTTATCCTAACCGTATCCTCTGCTCCACCGGGAGCCTGACCCCTTCTTCTATCTTATCTACTGCCTTGCTCCTCGGCTCCATACTGCTCCAGCCGCTCGCTGTAATAGCTTGCTTCTCGGGTGGCTCGCACCCAGGGTGGTGCGGCTGAGCCAGAGTGGGCTCAGCAGTCGGCCTATCTTTCCGGGCGCACGCATAAAGGCATGATTAGTTCCACAAATCTCACTGCACTGACCATAGTAAACTCCTTCTCGTTGTACCGAAATAGAGGTTTGATTTAAACGACCAGGTACAGCATCACATTTTACACCTGAGGAAGGTACAGCCCAACTATGAAGTACATCAGCAGATGTTACAATAATACGTAGATGACTTTTGGCTGGTACAACCACTCGATTGTCCACTTCTAATAAACGTAATTGACCCAATTCTAGATCATCTTCTGGAATCATATAACTGTCAAAAGTGAGTGACTGTTCATCGGAACTGTTATAGTCCGAATACTCATACGTCCAATACCATTGATGTCCAATAGCTTTGATAGTAATGGCTGGATTTACTACTACCTCGTCCATTGAGTATAAGAGAGCAAATGATGGTATAGCAATGAACATCGGGATGATACTAGGAAATATGGTCCGAAGAATCTCGATAGTAGTTCCATGAACAATCCTTTGCGGGATTGGATTTTTTTCTTTTTGGAAATGCCATAAAGCGCGAACCAAGATCCGTGATACGAAAACC